ACGGATGAAATCAAGAAAAAGATCGAAGAATTCAAAGAATGGTTCGGAACAAAGAAATGGACGAACGAAAGTAAAGTTGTATGGATTCACAAAGAAATACTTTGTCGATAGGAACTAAAAAAGAGATATCGAAGTAACTATTTTACTTCGACTGGATGAATCGTAGCGATGGAATAATTAAGTTATAATTCATCGGCTGATTGTATCATTAACCATTTATTTTTTTTGGTATGAGGAACTTATCATGAATCCACTGATTTCTGCCGCTTCCGTTATTGCTGCTGGATTGGCTGTAGGGCTTGCTTCTATTGGACCTGGAGTTGGTCAAGGTACTGCTGCGGGCCAAGCTGTAGAAGGTATCGCGAGACAGCCCGAGGCGGAGGGAAAAATACGAGGTACTTTATTGCTTAGTCTAGCTTTTATGGAAGCTTTAACAATTTATGGCCTGGTTGTAGCATTAGCACTTTTATTTGCGAATCCTTTTGTTTAATCTTAGAAATATGAAAAATAAAAATTTTTCTTATTTTATTGCCTTGGACTTGTCATTTGCTTTTTCGAATTATATCAAGATTTCATTCCTACAATTTCTTATTCGTTGAGAAAATAACCCACGGGAAGGGCTGATTTGCGGATGAGGAATTAGCATACCGACTCGCTTTCATCCTTCCCGTTCGTAGCGTAGTCCAAGGACCCCCTTTTTAGGAAGGATTGCAACAAAGGGGTAATTCGCCATTTTTAAATCGAATCTTTTTTGACTCGATTAAAAAATAGGAAAGTTTCTATATAAAAAAAGAACGGGGGCAAAGTTATACAAAAAGAACTCTGTTCTTTTTTTTTTAGTCTATCTATAAGAGGAGATCATATGAAAAATGTAACCGATTCTTTCGTTTCTTTTGGCCACTGGCCGTCCGCCGGGAGTTTCGGGTTTAATACCGATATTTTAGCAACAAATCTAATAAATCTAAGTGTAGTGCTTGGGGTATTGATCTTTTTTGGAAAGGGAGTGTGTGCGAGTTGTTTATTTCAAGAATAGGCTGGATCCAACCAGCTGTACTTTTTCCGTTATAACTAGGAAAGAAAGGTGCATGATCTCACGAATGACTTCTGAATAAATTAATAAATCATATGTAAGAACCATAGCATTTCGTGATTCGTTGGTAAATCTACTTTGATTCTCTATCAACCAATAATGTGGGACCATTAAACATGGTTAAAGCTAAATCGCTTGAAGTCCAGACGCAGCATGGTACTCTTTCTACCACTATATTAATAGTAATATAGAGATGCTTTCAAAATGAATAGTTTATCGATATAGAACACTCATATGGATAAAATTTTTTGAACCACCTATTATAAAATTATAAAAATGGGGATTTCATTCCCTTTTTATCCAATGCTGAATCGACGACCTATGTATTGTGTATAAAGAAAGAAAAACTTTTTGGATTTGAAAAAAAAAAAGAAACAACTTTGCTGACAATTACATATTTTTGTTTGGTCAGAAGAGTCCTCCGACTATTTTGGTTTTGGATGAGTGATTAGTTTCGATATTTTTATTTTATTTTGGAATATGAAGAGAGAATAGAGGATAGGCTCATTACATTCAAAAAAAGATATGGGAATTTACCATAAGTAATTGAGCGTGAGAGCCAAATGAATCGAAAGATTCATGTTTGGTTCGGGAAGGGATCATGGAAGTTTTTAAATGAATGGAAAGAGAATCTACTTTCATTAAGTGATTTATTAGATAATCGAAAACAGAGGATTTTGAATACTATTCGAAATTCAGAAGAACTCCGTGAAGGGGCCATTGAACAGCTGGAAAAAGCCCGGGCGCGCTTACGAAAAGTGGAAATGGAAGCAGATCAGTTTCGGGTGAATGGATACTATGAGATAGAGCGAGAAAAGTGGAATTTTATTAATTCCACTTTTAAGACTTTGGAACAACTAGAAAATTACAAAAACGAAACTATTCATTTTGAACAACAAAGGGCGATTAATCAAGTCCGACAACAGGTTTTCCAACAAGCCTTACAAGGGGCTCTAGGAACTCTGAGTAGTTGTTTGAACAACGAGTTACATTTACGTACTATCAGTGCCAATATTGGCATCTTGGGGGCGATGAAAGAAATAACTGATTAGTCCTTCTACTCTAGGTATTATTTTTTTTTCAAAAACGAATTAAGAAATACTCATGGTAACCATTCGAGCCGACGAAATTAGTAATATTATTCGTGAACGTATTGAGCAATATAATAGAGAAGTAAAGATTGTAAATACCGGCACCGTACTGCAAGTAGGCGATGGCATTGCTCGTATTCATGGTCTTGATGAAGTAATGGCGGGTGAATTAGTAGAATTTGAAGAGGGTACGGTAGGCATTGCTCTGAATTTGGAATCAAATAATGTCGGTGTTGTATTAATGGGCGATGGTTTGCTGATACAAGAAGGAAGTTCTGTAAAAGCAACAGGAAGAATTGCTCAGATACCCGTGAGTGAG